AAAGCTACTTGCTTTCTAGATGATCCCTCTAGAGGAGGAGGTTTATACTAAATCCATTTAGTCTAGTTACTTCGTTCCCTATTTCTACTCGCAGGATCCTGAGGAAAAGAATTTGGTTTCCACCGAGCTGAAACAATATGCTGATGGTTCTAGTAAACCAAAACCATCGTTTTATAGCTATTTGGCTTCAATTTCCCTTTTACAAAAAAAAAAAAATAGAAGATCTAGTTACGATTGGAAATAAACTTTTGTATCTTCATCCATAGATCCTTTATTCATACTCATTCAATTGGAAGAGTTAATCCAATCTAAAAAAATTATGCTTCGCGACTCCATATCCATAATCCAATCTTTTTTATTCAATTTTCTAATTGGCCTTTGGATACAAATCGTGAGAATGTATATTTTTCCTCAAATATACTATTGAGAGGTAAAGGATTAAACCTTTTTAAGAAATAAAGTTTTTGATCGGAATATGAAAAAACGGAAAGACCCCTTAACTATTTAAGCTTTTGATAGAACGAATCACACTTTTACCACTAAACTATACCCGCTACATATTTATTATTGTATATGAATGGACCATTTGTCGAACAAAAGAGTGAGGCGCAATCAAGATAGCATCAGAATCATGAAAATTTTAGCGTTGACGCTTCGTCTCGCCGGGGACTTAAATAGGCGAAGAGCAGAAAGCTTACTTAAATAACATAAAAAAAGGTTATAGTTATATTATACTTTTCTTTTCGTTGTGATACGAAGTCATTACTGACAGTCCCGGTCTGAAAGAATCATTGAAGCTAGATCATAGAAAGGATGAAATCTGCATACATGGTTCCTTTTTTTTTTTCAACTTCTCTTTCAACTGACAGATCAGATCTTACTTATGAATTAAGAATTCGGGTCAATTGGATTTCAATTGTTCAAATAAAGCTTGTCTCTTGAACAAATAAATGAGTTATATTATAACTACGTTTATAAATATGTGTGTTTAATATTTGATATTTTTTTTTTTTGTATTATTAATTTTAATACTTTTTATTTATTTTTTTATTTTATTTAATTTTAATATTTAATATATGTACATATATATGTACATAATATTAATATATGTACATATATATGTACATAATAATATATATATATGTTTTTTATTCCAGTTTCTTTTTCCAGTAAGTAATAAATTGATAAAAAGAAAATAAAAAAATATATTAATACTTAATATTATTAATATTAAGTATTAATAATAAGAAATGACACTTCAACAAGTATTTTTGATTGATATCAAATCATTATTAAATCATTTTATCTATGGAAATACTGGCCTGCCCCGGCCAGTACTTAAACCAAGCCGGGGGAATAAACCTTTCGTACAAAATAAAAGAAGTAGGGTATTTTTCTATTGGGGATATCCGTTTCGAATCATTATCTAAATTGAATTCCTGATCAAATTTCTTCTTATATATATATATTTATCCTATATATAGATATATATTACTTTATTGTTCTTTTTATATATCTTTACTTCGCGTGTCACATCACATAAAAAATTTTGCATTTTTAAATGGGGATGGGGAGAGATGGCTGAGTGGACTAAAGCGGCGGATTGCTAATCCGTTGTACGAGTTATTCGTACCGAGGGTTCGAATCCCTCTCTCTCCGCTTCTTCTGATTACTTGAGACTTTCGAATTCGAAGGAATTTCGATCCCTTGATTTTATCATAGGTAAATGTATGGAATAGATAAAATCATAAGAAAAAAAAATTTAGAAAAAGCAGGAAAAACTAAAAATATCTTTTTTTTATTCCTCACGTCCAGGATTACGCCCTGGATCATTAGATAAAAATCCGAAGATGAAGAGAGAAATAAAGAATATCACTACTGTATAAACGAATAGTTTGAGAGTAAGCATTACACAATCTCCAAGATCTTTTTTTTTTTTTGAAAAAGGGAATAGATTACTTATTTTTACACTATTTTGTTTTGACATGACACCCCCAAAAAAATGAAGTGTTTTTTGTCATTTTCACGAATTTCTTTGGAATAAGATTTTGATTTTGATTCCTTCGTTATCAAAAATTTCTTGTCATATGAATAATTAGGTATTGTAGGCAACCTAATAAAGTCTTTGCTCACTGTAAGGTCAGAACGAGGAAATAAGCCGATCAAAATGCATCGCCGCGGTTATTCAATATACAAGAATTTCTATTTTTGAATCGAGGGTTCATAATATAAGACTTATCTGGTCTTATCAATTTTTCGAATTTTTATTTATCGAATAAATCATGAATTTAGCAGAGTATTAAATCATCGAAAACTTACAGCAGCTTGCCAAACAAAGGCTAAGAGAAAAAAAAGTACAGGTATGACAGGCATAACATCTACGATTGGATTTAAAAAGGCATAAGCTTCGGGCAATTTGGCGAAGAAAAAACTACTCGAATAAAAGACAGAATTAAGACAGATGCAGATTAAACTAAAGATATTAAGCATAACAAAATTTCGTTCTTGTAGATTAGATAATTTTATTCTGATTGAGTTTTTTTTTTTTATAAGGGAAAAAAAAAGACAAGTCAAAAAATCTTTCTTTTTTTTCGAACTTTCCCAAATAAAAATCTTTCCTTCCATTCTCAAATGAGAATACAAGGAATTCCATTTTCATACAATATCTTAACTGAATTCCATGTAATGATCAATGAATTTTTTTGATTCTATATCTACATGTGTTGAATCCTAGCAACAATATATCCCCAATGTATTTATTGGGTTGGGATTGACGAATAACCAATACCAATATTAATGTTTATTAGTGTCGAATAGAAATTCGAAATGGGGCGTGGCCAAGTGGTAAGGCAGCGGGTTTTGGTCCCGTTACTCGGAGGTTCGAATCCTTCCGTCCCAGATCGTTTCCATCAGAAACGAAAGATGGGATCACATTGTATCCCACATGAAACATAAAATTGTTAACGAGAACAAAAGATTGTTCTGAATTCTAAGAATGATTCTTAGAATCATATTTTTTCTTTCATTTGGTTTCTCACAAACGTAATCAAGTGTCAAATGTGGGTGGAAATAAATAATATATTTTTTTTATTCAAAAAATAAATTCTGGGTTTATCATTCACATTCAGGATATGCTCGTACTACTCAATATTCATTTTCAAGTTAGTTACTTATGGAAACTTTATGTCCCATATCTATGAAATGCCAATTCTCACATGAAGCATTCTTAATCGAAATGTGAATGAAAGAAAGGCCTTCTTATTCCCTTACCAAGGGTAAAAAGCCTAAAGTAAATAAATGGGGTATCCCAATTCCACAGTCTATGTGGAAACTAAAGAGTAGGGAGTTTTTGGTACTAATTTCATCACTGGTCTTAAAACTTCTAAAGCTGGTGTGGGAAAAAAATAGTAAAAACTAATTGATCTGGACCCCATTTTTTTGTATTTTATCTGGTTCATCTTATATCTTATCCGGTTCAAATGAATAATTGTAAATCAATGTAATGTAGCGATTGGGGGGAAATTCGTATATTGCATCTACTTGACTTTATGGAATTGATGGAAAATAAAAATTCTTGAACCTGAAGTAAAACAAAATCTGTATTGTATAAAATAAAAAAGTTTTATTTTTTATTAATAATTGATTTTGTTCCGGGATTGCAAATCTCAAATCTATTAATATTAAAGGTTCTTCTTTTGAGGTTTATAGTTTATTTGTTCGAGAAAAATGGATCCTTCATGATTGATCGTCCCGAACAATCTTTTTAAGATGTAAATAAAAAAAAATAAGTCTTAAGCAAACTTATTTATTCGTCTTTTTTAGAAATATGTTTCATTCATATGTTTCATTCATATGATATAAATAGAATATAGAGTTAAAAAAATTGGATCCTTGCCGAGCCTTTCCCGGATAAATACTTATCTATCCATAGATAGATAGATAGAAAGTATGTACTATTATATACCGGTATACACACACCGGTTGAGCCAATGACTATTCATGATTCCATATTGAATCAATTACATACCGGTTTGAAATAAAATTAGAGGAATGTTATGGTAAAACTTCGTTTGAAACGATGTGGTAGAAAGCAACGTGCGACTTGAAGGACATGATCGGATGTGGATTCTTACATCCACCATTTTCTATAGGATTGAAGATGTTCTTAGCTCGACATAGTTTGTTCTGCTCTGTTAGGAACCTAATTTGTGTTAGGTTGTAAGTAAATAGTACATGATGGAGCTCGAGCAGAAAGGATTGATTCGTTTATCAGGGGGAAGAATCTAGGGTTAGTAACTATAAATAAGTTAGACCAACTTTGTAAGTATATCCTCAATATATAAATTGAAAGGTTAAAAAAATCGAAAAATCAAAGAAGTTTGAAAAAAAAAAAAGTAAAATTTTTCAGAATTGGTAAGACTATTTCGATCAAAAGTGTATCACAAGGGAATCCACCGTTCATATTCTATTTCTATATCTATAGTATAGAAAAAAATAACAAAAAACAAAAAGGTATGTTGCTGCTCTTTTGAAAGGAGTAAGGATCACCGAAGTAATGTCTAAACCCAATGATTTCACAAAGCAAAGATAAAGGATTCCGGAACAAGTAAACACTATTTTCAATTGTCTCAACAATTGAATCAGAATGAGGAATAAAAATAGATTCGAGATGAGACAAACAAAAGAGGTTAGAGACGGCTCAATAAATGTCTAAAGGTTTCCTTTCGAACTCTGTCAGAATTACCCAACTTGAGTTATGAGTACGAATGAGATTTCTTTTTTTCTGTAAGGAAGAATAAAAAAACGACTCAAATCATAGTCTAATTCATGATTTTATGGATCTATTTACCGTTATATACATATACAGAAATTTAGAATCCTTTTTTCTCGAGCCGTATGAGGATAAAACCTCCCATACGTTTCTAGGGGGGGCATTGTTTATTTATATCTATCCCAATGAGCCATCTACCGAATTGTTGCAATTGATGTTCGATCCCGAAGAGAAGGAAGAGATCTTAGAAAAGTAGGTTTTTACGATCCGATAAAGAATCAAACTTATTTAAATGTTCCTGTTATTCTATATTTCCTTGAAAAAGGTGCTCAACCTACGGGAACTGTTTGTGATATTTTAAGGAAGGCAGAATTATTTCAAGAAAGAACTTCGATTCGAGCTAATTAAAGGAAAAAAACAAAATTAATAAATAAAAAAGGGGGGGGGGGTAACTAGTATCTATCTTTGTGTAATTATTTACACGCAATTTTCCTTTTTCTTGCTGTATTCATACTTTTTTTTCTTGTTTTGTTTGTTGCGGGAATCCACCAACAAACAAGGGGTTAATCTTGCTTATTGTACCTCTATTGATTGAATAAACCCGAGATTTTTTCTTTACTTTACCTCTTTCGTATTTTTTCATCAAAATTTATTATTTATGTTTATGTTGTGCCAATCCAACACAAGTCCTTATTTGATTTACTTAAATTTGATTTACTTAAATTTGTTTTCTTAACATTGGATTCATATTGACAATGGTGCACCGAAGAAATATAATTCGATCGTAGATAAATGGATCCGTTTATCTCCACCCCATATTTGTTTTTTCTTTCCTTCACTTCAGTTAAATGATGGGTTTGCCCTGCCGGATTTACTGGCATACAAGGTGTATTTTCTTAACGAAAAAGAAAAGAAAATTGATAAATTAAATGGTGGTTTGTCACAATTTTGACATCTCTATTGGGAATCTGTTGTTGTTTAATCCGATCTGTCCATTTTTGTATTTTGGTGTTTTTAATTGATCAACAAATCTTTCTTTTCGATTTGTTCTAGTTCAATGTTTTGACGGGGTCGTGGAGTGCAATTCAATTGATTTTTTTATTTTGACCGTATTTACATATCCTATTTATTTTATTCGGGTTGCTAACTCAACGGTAGAGTACTCGGCTTTTAAGTGCGACTATGATCTTTTACACATTTGGATGAAGCAAGAGATTCGTCCAGACTATTGGTAGAGTCTATAAGACCACGACTGATCCTCAAAGGTAATGAATGGAAAAAACAGCATGTCGTAATAAAGTATTATTATTATTTTTATTATTTAATTATTATTTAATTAAAGTATAACTTTGAGTTTATCCTTACCGGATCGTTACAAATTTTTTTTTTTTCACTTCCAAAAGAAAAAAAAAATTCACATTTACAGTTGGGTCTAGTGAATAAATGGATAGAGCCCTATGGCTCTAATTCTGGTGAAATAAAAAGCAACGAGCTTTTGTTCTTAATTTGAATGATTACCCGATCTAATTAGACGTTAAAGATAGATTAGTGCCTGATGCGGGAAAGGGTGGGTTCCTCTGTGAGTGGACCATTGATTTTCTTTCTTTTTTTTTTTTTTAATGAATCCTAATTATTCTTTATTATGGATTGGAAACGGATGTGTAGAAGAAACAGTATACTGATAAAGAGAATTTATTCCAAAGTCAAAAGAGCGATAGAGTTGCAAAAATAAAGGATTTTTACCCTCTTGTAATTATAACGAACATAAACCAATTGGATAGAAAAGGAGAGGAAAAAGATCTGTTGATTGGACTCCCCTGTTTCCTTTGTTTGTGGGATATATATATATTTTTCTTACTGTAATTATATACATAATATATACCCTGTTCTGACCATATTGCACTATGTATCATTTGATAACCCCAAAAATGAAATGGGTCCTGCCTCTGGTTCAAGTAGAAATGTAAATGGAAGAATTACAAGGATATTTAGAAAAAGATAGATCTCGGCAACAACACTTTCTATATCCGCTTCTCTTTAAGGAGTATATTTACACATTTGCTCATGATCGTGGTTTAAATGGTTCGATTTTTTACGAATCCACGGAAATTTTTGGTTATGACAATAAATCTAGTTCAGTACTTGTGAAACGTTCAATTATTCGAATGTATCAACAGAATTATTTGATTTATTCGGTTAATGATTCTAACCAAAATCGATTCGTTGGGCACAACAATTTTTTTTATTTTCATTTTTATTCTCAGATGATATTGGAAGGTTTTGCAGTCATTGTGGAAATTCCATTCTTACTGCGATTAGTATCTTCTCTCGAAGAAAAAAAAATACCAAAATCTCAGAATTTGAATTTACGATCTATTCATTCAATATTTCCCTTTTTGGAGGACAAATTATCGCATTTAAATTATGTGTCAGATATACTAATACCTTATCCCATCCATCTGAAAATCTTGGTTCAAATCCTTCAATGCTGGATCCAAGATGTTCCTTCTTTACATTTATTGCGATTCTTTCTTCACGAATATCATAATTGGAATAGTCTTATTATTCCGAATAATTCTATTTTTTTTTTTTCAAAAGAAAATAAAAGACTATTTCGGTTCCCATATAATTCTTATGTATCTGAATGCGAATTTGTATTAGTTTTTCTTCGTAAACAATCTTCTTATTTACGATTAACATCTTCTGGAGCTTTTCTTGAGCGAACACAT